TTCCACGGATTCTGGATGATTTTCATAATGCACATAAAATAAAGGAGGAGCCGTATGAGGTGAAAATCTCACGTACGGTTTTGGAACGGAGAATTTTTTGAATTGAATGACGACCGTAACGAATGTCGGCTCAATCCGAAGGCAATTATGCGGAAGCGTTACAGAATTATTATGAAGCTATGCGACTAGAAATTGATCCCTATGATCGAAGCTATATACTCTATAACATAGGCCTTATCCACACAAGTAACGGAGAACATACGAAAGCTTTAGAATACTATTTTCGGGCACTAGAACGAAACCCGTTCTTACCACAAGCTTTTAATAATATGGCTGTGATCTGTCATTACGTGCGACTATCTCCACTATAGAAAGAAAAAAAAAGGAAAGGGCAAATACGACAATAAAGACTCAAAAAAGCAGGATTTCTACATATTGCATCGTCCAAAAAACGATTTTTATCAGCTGTAGCAAAGAAAGAAACTTCGAAATATGAAGAAATATATATGCCTAAATATTTTTTTCTATGGATAAAAGATCTAATTGATAGCGGAAGCACCGTAAAGATCAATTTACAAGGTTTGGGCGATACAATAAGAACTGCTTATTTATCTCATAAAATGAGATAAAAATTAGGAATCAACTTATGTAATAGAGCCGATCCCCTAAGGTATTGAGCAGCGGTGTAGCATCAGATCCCAAGGAGAGTAAGTCTTTGTTTTATGAGGAAGAAGTCTTTTTCAAGGATTCTATATTAATTTCTATATGATATGAAAGCGAGATAGTTACTTTTCAGAAAATTCTAATGAGGGTTTCAAAATGCCTATACTTTTTTTCTGAAGGTAGGAGAAAAGATAAAACTGATTATTAATTGAATCAAAAGTCAAGTTTGAAACTCATGTAATTAACTTCTTTTGGTTTTGTTGGTTAACGTTAACTTGAGAAAAATCAAATAGATCTATGAGAAATCCCATTCAGTTAGATATAGATATATATTAGGGCTCGGGTAGACGCCAAAAGAATTGACTGCCGAGCCGTATGAGTTAGAAAACTCTCAAGTACGGTTCCAAGGAAAGGAATTGACCGCCTATTCCGACCGTGGAGAACAGGCCATTCGACAGGGGGATTCTGAAATTGCGGAGGCTTGGTTTGATCAAGCCGCTGAATATTGGAAACGGGCTATAGCGCTTACTCCTGGGAATTATATTGAAGCGCAGAATTGGTTAAAGATCACGAAGCGGTTCGAATAAGAACTCTCTTTTTTTATTCTCATCAATTAGATTATCGCTTTGTTTATTTTCATTTTTATGAAATTTTCTTTATATTATTTTATATTATATATTTATAATTTATATTATATATTTATATAAATAAATAGAAATTCTATAATATATATTAATATCAAATATTAATATATATTCAAATTTTTGAATTTGTTTGAATATTAATTCTTTGTATTCTTTGCTTTTGTTGGCCCCGTCGGTCAAATAAAAAGGATCGTTTCTATGGGAAGAACCAATCAAAGAATTTTTCATTATATCTTTTTCGAAAATCGTTCTATTTCATTGGTATTTCGTAGGTATAAATGTTACACGGATATACCACGGATATAGCATAGAAAAGAAGACTTTTTTTTTATGATATTCTTTTCTTTCGATTCAAACTAATAAAAAAAACTCTTGAATGACTAAAAAAAATATTGATACTAGTAATGACTACTTACGTGATTTGGAATAGAGTCATATTTGTTCTATTTCTTTTCTATGTATTCTATGTAAGAAAAAAAGAACTTAACTCTATCTAGGAACTTCTAATTGAGATATGAATACCCCGCGTTGCAAAAAAAATTCTTGCGCCAATGTAAAGTCTGAAAAGAGTTTTATAAGATAAAAAGGGTCCGTTGAGCGCCCCCTAGGTATGTCATAATAGATCCGAACACTTGCCCCGGATCGACTTCCAGATCATAATTGCTCTAGTAAATAACTAACAAAAATAGATAGATGAGAGATCGAAGAGAACGAAAAACTAATTAGATTAAAAGTGTCTCTCATAGGTTCACTAATTACTTGACTGTTGGCAGGTCTCTTTGTATGTGTTGTCCGGAAAGAGGAGGACTCAATGATTATTCGTTCGCCGGAACCAGAAGTCAAAATTTTGGTAGATAGGGATCCCGTAAAAACTTCTTTCGAGGAATGGGCTAGACCGGGTCATTTCTCAAGAACAATAGCTAAAGGACCCGATACTACCACTTGGATCTGGAACCTACATGCCGATGCTCACGATTTTGATAGCCATACCAGTGATTTGGAGGAGATCTCTCGAAAAATATTTAGTGCCCACTTCGGCCAACTCTCCATCATCTTTCTTTGGCTGAGCGGCATGTATTTCCACGGTGCTCGTTTTTCCAATTATGAAGCATGGCTAAGTGATCCTACTCACATTGGACCCAGTGCTCAGGTGGTTTGGCCAATAGTAGGTCAAGAAATATTGAATGGTGATG